AACTAGGAAGACAAATAATACTCCCTATACATACTCCCTAAAATTTTTTGTTTCGCCCATTTATGGTTCCTTTTTTTTCTGCGCTTACTTTCCTTATCTTATTTGAGTATCTAGTCTTTTTTCTATTAGAATAGAAAAAACTCTTGATTATTAATACATTCTATGAATTTCAATTGGTCAATAACAACAGAGTTATATAACACCCCTTCCTATTTTTCAAATTTTTTAGGACTATGATACAAAAAATTCCTGACATCTAGTAGAAAAGAAATAGAAAATCTAAATAGAAAATCTAAAGAGGGGCAAAAGGCTTTTCAGAATTTTTTGACTAGACCGAATTGAGACCAAGAATTTGTTTGGTTCTTTTTTACGAATTTGAGAAAGCTAAATAGATCGATCTAAAAATTCATTTCGGACAATTGAACCTTCTCAAACTGTTTCTTTTTAAGAACCAAAAAGATTTGTGCCAAAACAACAGATCCTAAGAAGAACAAAAGGCCTTGGACACGTAATGGATCTTGAAGTACTATTTCCGCATCCCCCTGACCAAATCCACCCACATTAGGATTACTCGTTAATGGTTGATCGAGTTTAATGGATTCGCCCTCTGAAACAAGAAGTTCTAGGCCTCGAGGGATAATATCAATCACTTGGCGTCCATTCGATACATCCGCTATGGTTATTTCGTATCCCCCCTTTTCTTTTCGTAAAATTTTGCTTATTATCCCTCCTGCCGTAGAATTATAAACTGTATTGTTACTTTTGCTACCGTCAGGATAAATCTGACCCCTTCCCCTGTTCCCTCCTACGTATATAGGATATTTTAAGAAGTAAACCTCTTTATTAGTAGCAGGGTCTGGGGCAAGAATAGGAAAAGTTATTTCACTATATTTTTGACCAGGAACCGGACCTATGACAAGAATATTTTTTTTATTGGGGCGATAATTCTGAAAAGAAAGATTGCCTATCTTTTCTTTCATCTCGGGTGAAATACGATCGGGGGGGGCTAATTCAAACCCCTCCGGTAAAATAAGAACAGCTCCCACATTCAAAGCTCCTTTTTTACCATTAGCTAGAACTTGTTTCAGTTGCATATCATAAGGAATTTTAACCACTGCTTCAAATACAGTATCGGGAAGTACCGCTTGTGGAACTTCAATATCGACGGGCTTATTAGCTAAATGGCAATTGGCACATACAATACGCCCTGTTGCCTCTCGTGGATTTTCATAATTCTGCTGGGCAAAAATCGGATATGCATTTGAAATGGATGACCACGTGATTATATATATCATGAGTGAGACAGATATGGAGCGAGTAATCTCGTCCCTTATCCAAGTCCAAGAAAAGGTATTTCTAGTTTGCATGGTCCAATCATTTATCCCGAAAATTTCTACAATAAAGTTAGGTAGGTCGATAATATACTTCCCTAGCCACAATTCTGCTATTTACATTTACTGAAAAAGAAAAAAGTTTTGTTGAAATTATAGAAGGAATCCCTCATGGGTAAAAAGAGTAAAGTAAATACGACTTTTCAGACTTTGGTTATGATATATAAGGTAAGAAAGAGTAGAATTAGATTAGTTAATCATTTTTTAGTCATTTATTGCATGATAAATGACTACAAGTGAAGGAGATACACGATTTAAATAACGAAAGATCCAATATTTAAAAATTGTATCAAGAATGACTGGAAAGGTAGAAACTAGACCAGATAAAATTTGCTCATAATGAGCAAACCCAAAATCTTTGTAAATATAACCAATCATGAGTTCCCAACCGTGAGGCGAATGGAATCCGATACATAAATCAGTTAATAAAAGAATCAAAAAAGCTTTAATTGTATCACTTAAATTATATAGGAATTCTTGAACCCAAGAGTTCAGAATAAAAAGCTTTTCCTTACCCCAAAAGGAATAACTACTTAGAATAACGAAAGAGATTAGATTTGTCGAGAAGTGAAAAATTGTATGGATACGATACTCATTGTGTATCTTGATGAATTGGATCGTTTCTTTGTGGATTCCTAGACGAAATTTTTGTAAATCAGTTTCGGGGGATTCCTTTATCATTTCATCCAGCTGGAATAGGTCCTCTAATTGTATGAATTTTTCTAGAAGACTCTTTTCTTGAATCTCATTCAAAAAAGTTTCGCATTGTCTAGTATTCCACCAATTAGTAATCCAAGTTTTCAAACTTTTATTACAGCAGAGAGAGATCAACCAGGGAAAAAAGACTATAGATGTCAAATATAAAAAAGGAATGAATGCTTTCTTTTTTGCCATTTTGAATCTGTGAATTGTTAATGAACCTACCTCATTTGTTGATTCTATTAGATCTACTATTTCGATCGAGCATGAGTTTCTATTCGAATTCGAATAGAATGTATTGAGCCTATGAATCCATTTTCTCTTTTTCTTTTGATTCAATACTTAGTCTTTGTTTTGAATCTATAAAGCATACAGAAATAGACTTAGAATACACTTTCAATTTGAATCACGAAAAAATTGGGGGGTTCCAGGATGTTATTCCCCCCTTTTTCGATCAATACTAAACTAAAAGAACTGTTTGAAATCAAAAATCTTATTCTATTTTCGAGACGAAGAAACTTCTTTTCTATCAAATATGTCAAAAAAACGAGCATAAAAGAATAGATTAGACAAAAAAAGCAAAATCAAGTATAGATAGTTTCCAAGATAGGATTGATCGCTATCTAACGTTTAAGGTATCAATTCAAAATATTGAAAAAAAAAAGAAAGAAATTCTGGAGTTTTTTCTTCCTGCTGCGAAAGCATTTAGTCTTTTAATTCATTCATTTCAAAAGACTTCAATTGGTACACGCAAGAAGTAAGCCAATTCAGCAGCTTTTTGCTCAATTTCTCGTGTAGTAAAATTCTCATCAGTACGAATTAAAGGAATAGCCCCTTGACCTCGAATTTCCATATAAAGGACACGCCGAGCAGAAATACCCTCTTTAACTTCTATTCTGATGGACTGAATATCTTTCATAAGGAATTGTAAAAAGATGCGACGACTTTTTCCAGGAAATCCCCAACGAAAAATACGCACTATTCCTTCGTTTCGATCGAAAAGATCATAACCGCTACCCACATTCCACAAAATAGTGCACCACAAATAGCAACTAATAAAGAGACCTGCGATCCCATAGAAAGACATCACAATCCCTTGTGGAAAAAAAAGGATTTGCTGAGACGGAAATAACGATATCACATTTCTACCAAGATAACTGGAAGTTCCAACCAATAAGAATCCTAATGAACCTAAAAATAGGATAAAGGCCCAGAAGAAATTACTTGTTTTTCGAGACCCCGTTCTAAATTCTATCCATATAGATTCTGATCGCCAACTCATATATATTAGATCCAGTTATACAATTTTTTGGAATTGAGAAAATATGACTTTCCTTTTTTTGTTTTCAAAGTAACACTAATAAACTAGTACTATTTTGTTGTGAACCTTTACCTTAGGAGTAATTCATAGAATTTGTTATATTTAAAATAATAACATCTCCTTCCTTTATAGGATCCCCTATGTCTATATACATAGAAATAAATACATTGACTTCAATTTCATACATCGGCCCGATGATGAGCCTTTTTTCAAAATAGCGAAAATAGAGTTACCCATATAATATGTTTACACATGTATAAGAGCTTTTTTTATTTATGTTTGTAGGAATCTATGTGTTATACAGTATTCTACCAAATGGGTCTCATCGAATCGAAGTTTTGAAAATCAAAAAAGGGGTGATAAGATTAGGTCTCATCCGATCTAAAAAATCTTATTTTTTTGAATATGAAGAAATAAAGAAGCCATCGCAAGTGCCGGAAAGACTAGGCCTACTAACGGCACAAAAATAGAGGGTAAGTTATTCAAAGTTGTCATAAAATGGGTACCTCAATTTAATATTTGTACCTGTTATTGTTATATTCTTAATTCTAACGATATCTTAGAATATCTTGTATTTGTATTATTTCTATTATATATAATATAATTATACTAACTATGTTTAAGTAAATATATATCTAATACTTATATAGAACCTAATAGAAATAGAATCAAAAAATCGGTACAAGAAACGCCAAACTAAATAAATCGACTTACATCATCTTTCAAAATCAAATAGATGTATCATAATCCCTTTGTTAGATTTCTTATTTTTTTTTTGTTCTTTTTGTCTTCTATTCTATCTAATAGTAATTAAAAAAGAAAAAAATTGTATTCCATTACAAATTTCTACAAAATTGATATTGATTAGGATCTGATCCAACAACCGGGAATTTTCGGGAAATGCAAAAAGATCGAAGACTCTCTATAGATCGGTATATATCTATATTTGAATTATCTATACATATGCAAACAAGAGAGGAAAATGAACTTTGGTTTATTTGTCTGGTCTAATTTTCACTTGGCGAAAGCAAGAATTCACTTTTGATCTTGTTGATAGAGGTTGACTGAGTAGTAAACAAGAATATCGATAAAAAAAGGATTCGAAAGAAAAATTCATTTTTCAGGGTTTTCTTTTAATTCTGATAAACTAACTGTTCTATTTGATTTCATTTTTGTTCAAAGGAAAAAAAGCATGCAGCTGAAATAATTCAGTCAGAACACCTTTTAAAGGATTACGTGGTACAATTGCATCCAATAAGCCCTTACATAATAAAGATTCAGCCGCTTGTGAACCTTCAGGCACGGCTTTTTTCAATGTTTGTTCAATTACTCTTTTACCCGCAAATGCAATATAGGCATAGGGTTCGGCAATAATGATATCCCCCAACATACCAAAACTAGCTGTGACCCCACCGGTAGTAGGAGATGTAAGAATTGATATATAGAATAACTTTTTACTTGATTGATAATCACATAAAACCGAAGAAATTTTAGCCATTTGCATCAAACTTAAACTTCCTTCTTGCATTCGTGCTCCTCCCGAAGAACACACTAAAATAAGAGGTAAAAATTCAGTGGTAGCATACTCG